CGGATCTAGAAATTCATTTCGGACAATTGAACCTTCTCAAACTGTTTCTTTTTAAGAACTAAAAAGATTTGTGCCAAAACAACAGATGCCAAAAAGAACAAAAGGCCTTGGACACGTAGTGGATCTTGAAGTACTATTTCTGCATCTCCCTGACCAAATCCACCCACATTAGGATTACTTGTTAATGGTTGATCAAGTTTGATAGATTCGCCCTCTGAAACACGAAGTTCTGGTCCTGGAGGGATAATATCAACCGCTTGGCGTCCATCCAATGCATCCGTTATGGTTATTTCGTACCCCCCTTTTTCTTTTCGTATGATTTTGCTTACTATACCCGCTGCTGTAGCATTATAAACCGTATTGTTACTTTTTGTCCCGTCGGGATAAATCTGGCCCCTTCCCCTGTTACCACCTACGTATATTGGGTATTTTAAGAAGTGAACATCTTTATTAGTCGCGGGATCCGGGGAAAGAATAGGAAAAGCGATTTCACTATATTTCTTACCAGGAACGGGCCCTATCACAAGAATATTTTTTTTAGTGGGGCCGTAATTCTGAAAAGATAGATTGCCTATCTTTTCTTTCATCTCGGGAGAAATACGACTGGGGGGGGCTAATTCAAACCCTTCCGGTAAAATAAGAACGGCCCCTACATTCAACCCCCCCTTTTTACCATTAGCAAGAACTTGTTTCAGTTGCATATCATAAGGAATTCTAACAACTGCTTCAAACACAGTATCAGGAAGTACCGCTTGCGGAACCTCAATATCCACAGGTTTATTAGCTAAATGGCAATTGGCGCATACAATACGACCAGTGGCTTCTCGTGGATTTTCAAAACCCTGCTGCGCAAAAATGGGATATGCATTTGAAATGGAGGCCCGAGTTATTATATATATCATGAGTGATACGGAAATGAATCGAGTAATCTCTTCCTTTATCGAAGAAAAAGTATTTCTAATTTGCATGGTCCAATCGTTGATCCCGAAAATTTCTACAATAAAATTGGGTAGGTCGCTAGTCTAGTTCCCTATCCACGATTTTGCTATTTACTAAAATAATTTTACTGGAATCTGGAATATAGGAGGAATCCTCTGAATGGGTAGAAAGAGTAAGGTAAGTACGACCTGGAATGCTTTGCTTAGGTACAAAGTACGAAACATTCTACTTGACTCGTTTTTCAGTCATTCATTGAATGATAAATCACTACAAGTGACGGAGATACACGATTTAAATAAAGGAAAATCCAATATTTGAAAATTGTATCTAGAATGACTGGAAAAGTGGAAACAAGACCAGATATAATTTGATCATTATGAAAAAATCCAAAATCGTTATAGACATAGCCAATCATTAGTTCCCAACCGTGGGGCGAATGGAATCCGATACATAAATCAGTTACTAAAAGAATGGAAAAGGCTTTTATTGTGTCGCTTAAATTATATAGGAATTCTTGAACCCAAGAATTAAGAAAAACAAGTTCTTCATTACCCAGAATAGAATAAGCACTTAGAATAACGAAACAGATTAGATTTGTCGAGAAGTGCAAAATTGTATGGATATGATCCTCATCGTGTATCTTGATCAATTGGATTGTTTCTTTGTGGAGCCCCATACGAAACTTTTGTAGATGTCTTTCCGGGAATTCCTTTACCATTTCATCCAAGAGAAATAGCTCCTCTAATTCTATGAATTTTTCTAGAATACTCTTTTCTTGAATATCGTTCAAAAAGGTTTCGGATTGCCTAGTATTCCACCAATTAGTAACCAAAGATTCTAGACTTTTATTAAAAGAGAGAGTGATCCACCGGGGCAAAAAGACTACAAATACTATAAATGAAAGATATCGAAGGGGAATAGATGCGCTCTTTTTTGTCATTTTTTCATCTGTGAATTGTCACCTCATTCGTTGACTCTATGCAATCTAATATTTCTATCAAGCATAAGTTCTATTATAAGGTATCGCACCTATTAATTATTAATTTATTAATCGAGCCCCCATTTTTTAGTTGTGATTCAGAGGTTAGTCCTTTAATCTAGTGTAGAAAAAATACAGAAATAGAAGAAGAATCCACTTCGAATTCGAATTCAAATGAAGAAATAATAAAAAAATAGATTGTTTCCAGATATCTTAATTGATTAAATATTCGAAGTAATTACTCCCCTTTGATGAATGCCCGAAAGATTCAAATAAAGATTCCAATAATGAATATTTTTCGGATTTCGAAATGAAAGAACTTCCTGTTTATTAAAAAAGAAAATATCAAATATTTCGAAAAAAAATTGACAGACAAAAACAAAAAAGCTTATAGAAAAAAAAAAGATTCTTAGGGGTTTTCCTCTTGCTGAGAAAGCATTTATTTTGCAGTTTCTTTTTTCAAAATACTTCAATTGGTACACGCAAGAAATAGGCCAATTCCGCAGCCTTTTGCTCAATTTCCCGTGGAGTCAAATTCTCATCAGTACGAGTCAAGGGAACGTCTCCCAGGCCTCTTATTTCCATATAAAGGACACGACGAGCATAAATACCCTCTTTTACTTCTATTCTGATGGACTGAATATCTTTCATAAGGAATCGTAAAAAGATGCGGCGATTTTTTCCAGGAAATCCCCAACGAAAAATGCGCACTATTCCTTCTTTTCTATCAAATCGATCATAACCGCTACCTACATTCCATGTAATTGTGCACCACAAATAGGAACTAATAAAGAGACCCGCGATCCCATAGAAAGACATTACGATCCCTTGTGGGAAAAAAGGGATTTGTTGAGACGGAAAGAAGGATATCAAATTCTTATCAAGATAACTAGAAATTCCAACCAAAAAGAATCCTAATGAACCTAAAAAAAGGATAAACGCCCAGCAGAAATTACTTGTTTTGCGAGATCCTGCTATAAATTCTATCCATATATATTCTGATCGCCAACTCATACATAGTAGATCCAGTTGCATTTTATGGAATAACAAAAAAAGTTTCACTTTACTTTTTTTCCGAAGTAACTCTCATCACCTAGTACTATTCTGATGTGAACTTTTAGTAGTAATTAATCGAATTGGTTAGATATAATAAAATAAAAGCATCCCCTTCATATGATTCCCTATCAATAGCTACATACATATGGATAGATTGACTTTAATTTCAGACATGAGTTCGGATCCCAGCCTTTTTTTTTAATTGCTAGAATTCGTCTGTCCATATATCATGTTTACGCATGTATAAGATCTTTTTCATTTATGTTCGGAGAAAGCCACCTGTTATTCTTATACAATATTCTACTAAATGGATATCCTTGTTCGCTAAGTCTTGAAAAAAAAACTAGATGAGATTTGACCACATCAGATTTAAAAAATCTTTTTTTTTTGAACATGAAGAAATAAAGAGGCCATTGCAATTGCCGGAAATACTAGGCCCACTAAAGGCACAAAAAAGGAGGGTAAGTTGTTGAGAATTGTCATAGAATGGGGTACCTCGATTTAATATTTGTACCTGTTATTGTTATAAGGATATCTTATAATAATTATAATTCATATTATAATTCGTATATTAGTATACTAAGTATATCGAAGTGAGTATATATAATAAGTGCAAGCAATGTCGAACTAAATAAACGAACTTATTCATCTTTCTACATGAAATAGATGCATGTATGATAATCCACTTTCTTTATTATTCTTACTTCTTTTATTTTTATTCTTATATTGTTCTTATCTTCTTCTTCTAATTTCTTTTTTAATAAAAAAAGAGTCTCTTAAAAATTTAAAAATCCCCGAAAGATTCGTTAGAATCCGACCCAAGAGCAGGAATTCTTATAAAAAGGGGACTTCTTGGGAGATATAGAAAGATACAAGATTCTATATTTTCTATATTTGAAATATATATTCTATATTTGAAATATATACATATAGAAGAGGCGAACAGAACACGAAATTCGTTTTATTTGCCTTGCCCCCTAATTCGAAGGAAGAATTCGCTTTGTTGTTTTTTTACCGATATTACTAATCAGCAATATCGGTAAAAAAACAACAATTATCCGCATGATTCTTTCTACAATTAAATCTTATGTCACCAAATAAAAATTCATTTTTTCGGTTTTTTATTTTGATTCTGATAAACTAACTAACTAGTTGTTCGCCACAAAAAAAAAGTTGAACTCAAGACTCTACTTGATTGAATTTTTATTGAAAGGAAAAAAGGCGTGTAGCTGAAATAGCTCACTCAGAACACCTTTTAAAGGGTTACGTGGTACGATTGGATCGAATAAGCCCTTATGGAATAAATATTCAGCCGCTTGTGAACCTTCAGGTACTGTCTTATTCAATGTTTGTTCAATTACTCTTTTACCCGCAAATGCAATATAGGCATTAGGTTCGGCAATAATGATATCCCCCAACATACCAAAACTAGCTGTTACTCCACCAGTAGTAGGAGATGTAAGAATTGATACATAGAATAACTTTTTATTTGATTGATAATCATATAAAGCAGAAGATATTTTAGCCATTTGCATCAAGCTCAAACTTCCTTCTTGCATGCGTGCCCCTCCGGAAGCACACACTAGAATAAGAGGTAAAAGTTTATTGGTAGCATACTCGATCAAACGGGCGATTTTCTCGCCTACTACGGATCCCATACTACCCCCCATAAACTGAAAATCCATAACCCCAATTGCGACGGGAATCCCGTTTAGTTGACCTGTACCTGTTTGAACAGCCTCTGTTAATCCTGTTTTTTTTTGATAAGAATCAATACGATCTTTATAAGGTTCCTCTTCTGAATGAAATTCAATGGGATCCAGAGAAACCATGCCGTCATCCATCGGATCCCAAGTACCTGGATCCACCGAAAGTTCGATTCTATCTGAACTACTTATTTTCAAATAATATCCGCATTGTTCACAAATATTCATTTTTGACTTCAAAAATTTCTTATAATTTAATCCATAACAATTTTCACATTGAACCCACAAATGCCTGTATTTTTGAGTTACATCAAGATTAT